TGGAATCTGGGAGGGATCCTCTGGATGGGTAGAAAAAGTAAGGTAAGTACGGCTTTGAATCCTTTGCTTATGTACAAAATAAGAAATATTCTAATTGGATCATTGAATCGCTTTTCACTCAGTCATTGAATGATAAATCACTACAAGTGATGGAGATACACGATTTAAATAAGAAAAAAGCCAATATTTAAAAAATGTATCTAGAACGACTGGAAAAGTGGAAACAAGAACAGATAGAATAATATCATTATCATTATGAGCAAGCCCAAAGTCGTTGTAGACATAGCCAATCAGTAGTTCCCAACCGCGGGGTGAATGGAATCCGATACATAAATCAGTTACGAAAAGAATCGAAAAGGCTTTTATTGTGTCGCTTAAATTATATAGGAATTCTTGAACCCAAGAGTTAAGAATAAAAAGTTCTTCATTACACAAAATAGAATAACCACTTAGAATAACGAAGCAGATTGTATTTGTCGAGAAGTGAAAAATCGTATGGATATGATCCTCATCGTGCATCTTGATTAATTGGATTGTTTCTTTCTGGAGCCCTATACGAAGCTTTTCTAGACGTCTTTCCGGAAATTCCTTTATCATTTCGTCCAAGAGGAATAATTCCTCTAATTCTATGAATTTTTCTAGAATAGCCTTTTCTTGAATATCATTCAAAAAGGTTTCGGATTGACTAGTATTCCACCAATTAGTAACCCAGGATTCCAGACTTTTATTAAATGAGAGAGGGATCCACCAGGGCAAAAATACTACAAATACTATAGATGAAAGATATCTAAGGGGAATGGATGCGTTCTTTTTTGTCATTTTTTCATCTGTGAATTGTTAATGAACCCACCTCATTTGTTGATTCTATGCGTCTAATATTTCTATCAAGCATGAGTTCGATTACAAGGTATCGCGCCTATAAATCGAGTCTTTTTTTTTTTTAGTTGGGATTCGGCGGTTAGTCCTTGAACCGAGTGTAGCAAAACTACAGAAAGCGAAGAAGAATCCACCGCGAATTCTCGCTTCAAATTCAAATTCAAATTTGAATTTGAAGCGAGAAATAATAAAAAAATAGGGTTTCCGGATATCTCAATTGATCAAATATTCGAAGTGATTCCCCTCTTCGATGAATGCCCGAAAGATTCAAATTCAAAAAATGAATATTAAATATTAGTCGCATTTCGAAATGAAAGAGCTTACCTTCTATTAAAAATGAAACTTTCGAATATTTCGCAAAAAAATTAGCGGGCTCCCCAGCCCCCGTCCCCGAGCATAGTCCAAGGAATATTTGAGAGAATTTTCTGAAGAATATTGTGATGATCAAAAATGAGTGAAAAAAAAGACGGAAAAGTCCTCATTTTACGAGATCCAATTCTTTGTTCAGTAGTAAAGACAAAAGAAAGTATAAAAGAAAAGGGTTTCGTTTTAGATTATGGCTGTTCCGTACACGTTTGCTTTGGTCCAACAGGTCGTTCGGAAGAAACTTCAATAAAGTCCGTTTTGCTATAGAAAAATGGATTCGTGGGGTTTCCTCCTGCTAAGAAAGCGTTTATTCTTCCGTTCATTTTTCAAAATCCTTCAATTGGTACACGCAAGAAATAGGCCAATTCCGCAGCCTTTTGCTCAATTTCTCGCGGAGTCAAATTCTCATCAGTACGATTGAAGGGAATGGCCCCCAAGCCTCTGCTTTCTATATAAAGGACACGACGAGCATAAATACCCTCTTTAACTTCTATTCTGATGGACTGAATATCTTTCATAAGGAATCGTAGAAAGATGCGACGATTTTTTCCAGGAAATCCCCAACGAAAAATACACACTATTCCCTCTTTTGTATCAAATCGATCATAACCGCTACCTACATTCCATATAACTGTGCACCACAAATAGGAACTAATAAAGAGACCCGCGATCCCGTAGAAAGACATCACGATCCCTTGTGGAAAAAAATTTATTTGCTGCGACGGAAATAAAGATAGCAAATTCCTATCAAGATAACTAGAAATTCCAACCACTAAGAATCCTAATGAGCCTAAAAAAAGGATAAAGGCCCAGAAGAAATTGCCTGGTTTGCGAGAGCCCGCTATAAATTCTATCCATATATATTCTGATCGCCAACTCATACATACTAACTCCAGTTGCATTTTATTGGAATTGGGGAAATAACCAAAACAAAATCCATTTTAGTTTACTTTTTTTATTTCCGAAGTAACTCTCATCAACTAGTACTATTTGGACGTGAGCTCTTAGCAATAATTCATCGAATTGGTGAGGTAGAATAAAATAAGAGTCGCCCCTTCATATAAGTCCCTGTAGATTGGTACATACATATAGGGTACATACATATAGATACATTGACTTTCATTGAAGACATGAGTTCGGATCACAGCCTCTTGTTCAAAATAGATAGAATTTATGTACCTATATATCATGTTTACACATGCATAAGAGCTCTTCGTTTATGTTCGGGGAAAGCCGCCTCTTAGTCTTAGTCTTATACACTATTCTACTAAATGGATATCCGTCATCGCTAAGTCTTGAAAAAAACTAGACGAGATTTGACCTTGATCCGATCGGATTTACAAAATCTTATTTTTTTCAAGATAAAGAAATAACGAAGCCATTGCCATTGCCGGAAATACTAGGCCCACTAAAGGCACAAAAATAGAGGGAAAGCTGTTGAGAATTGTCATAGAAAGGGTACCTCGATTTAATATTTGTACCTGTTATTGGTATAAGGATATCCGATAATAATTAGAATTCATATTCTAATTATTATCATATTCTAATTCGTATATAAATGTATATTTAGTATACTTATATAATTGTATATAAGTATACTAAATGAGTATATATACTAAGCGCAAGGAATGTAGAACTAAATAAACGGGCCTATGCATCTTTCTACATGAAATATATGTATGATAATCCATTTGCGTTATTATTATTACTTATTTTGATTTTTCTTCTTCTGTTGTTTTTAACTTCGGATTTCTTACAAATTCCCTAGGGATTCGTTAGAATCCGATCCAACAGCAGAGATTCCTAGGAAAATAGTCCTTGTTAGGAGATATAGAAAGACGCAAGAGTTTAGATTTTCTCTATTTGAATTAGATACATACGCAAGAGGGGAACATGAAATTCATTTTATTTGCCCGGCCCCTAATTAATTCTAATTAATTCTAAGGAAGAATGCTTTTTTATGTTGTTTTATTGAGAGAGGTTTACTGATTACTAATCCGTCATATCGGGAAAATAATTATCCGCACGATTCTTTCTACAATGAAATTTTATGTCACCAAAGAAAAATCCATTCTTCGGATTTTATTTTATTTTGATTCGGATAAACTAACTAACTAATTGTTCGCCAAAAAAAAAAAGTTCACTTAAGAACTCTGCTGGAGTTAATTTTGATTCAAAGGAAAACAGCCGTGGAACAGAAATAACTCGCTCAGAACACCTTTTAAAGGATTACGTGGTACGATTGGATCGAATAAGCCCTTATCGAATAAATATTCAGCCTCTTGTGAACCTTCAGGTACTGTCTTATTCAATGTTTGTTCAATTACTCTTTTACCTGCAAATGCAATATAGGCATTAGGTTCAGCAATAATGATATCCCCCAACATACCAAAACTAGCTGTCACTCCACCCGTAGTAGGAGATGTAAGAATTGATACATAGAATAACTTTTTATTTGATTGATAATCATATAAAGCAGAAGATATTTTAGCCATTTGCATCAAGCTCAAACTTCCTTCTTGCATGCGTGCTCCCCCAGAAGCACACACTAGAAGAAGAGGTAAAAATTTATTGGCAGCATACTCGATCAAACGGGTTATTTTCTCGCCTACTACGGATCCCATACTACCCCCCATAAACTGAAAATCCATAACCCCAATTGCGATGGGAATCCCGTTTAGTTGCCCTGTACCTGTTTGAACAGCCTCTGTTAATCCTGTCTTGCTTTGATAAGAATCAATACGATTTTTATACGGTTCCTCTTCTGAATCAAATTCAATGGGATCTATAGAGACCATGTCGTCATCCATCGGGTCCCAAGTACCTGAATCAACCAAAAGGTCGATTCTATCTGAGCTAATCATTTTCAAATGATATCCGCATTGTTCACAAAGATACATTTTTGATTTCAGAAATTTCTTATAATTTAATCCATAACAATTTTCGCATTGAACCCATAAATGCCTGTATTTTTGAGTTACATCGCTTTCATTAGAACTTTCGCTTTCATTAGAACTTTCGCTTATAGTTAAATCACTACCATTCGTGCTACTTTGTATATTGGAACTCTCACTTTCACTACTATTTTCACTTTCACTACAAATGAAATTATAAATGTAACTGGCACTATAATTGTCACTACTACTTAAAACGTGACTATCAATACAGATTTGAGAATGAAGATAAGAGTCAAGGCAATTATGAATGTGATTATTCCAACTCGATTTAGTATCATACATGTAACGATCGGAATCAGGATCATCGCTTTTAGATCCATTATTCCTCGAACTATAATTATGAAAGCTATAAAAAGAACTTTCTAGTTCACTCAGAAAAGAATGAGCATTGTCTAGTTCCAAAATTTTATTTTCAATATCAAAATAGATGGAATAACTGTCTCTATTACTATCCTTAACAAAAAAAGTGTCATCCGAGATGAAATTATGAATGTCCCTGACACCAGCTAATTTGCTGTAACTTGAACTGTCACTATCGCTCGAACTATGAATGTTTTTAGCCTTATCATTTCTAATCAGTTCCTCGCTTACACTGGGATTTTTAATAGGACCAGGGCTCTCCATTGATTTACTTAACCAACACCTGTATTCTACTTCCCCCTTACCCTTAGATAACATCGAATTGAACCACCATTTTTTCATAGAGCTCTCTTGTCCCTATTTACATGAAAATACAATAGATGAATAGTCAATTGAAAGAAATCATTCTTTTTTGTGAGACCCCGGAGTATCACTTCGCTA